ATACCTTTTATGTTGTTTAGATTAAGAATTTTTTTTTCGATGTGTTTTATATTAGTAGTCTACTACAATAAATTTATTATTGAAGTTATATTATTAACAATTAATAGATGTGAGTTTTCTTTATCTATTTATATAGATAAAACAAGGTTAATATTTGGTGTAGTAGTAACATTAATTTCTGGAAGAGTTTTTTTATTTGGTTGTAAATATATATCAGAAGATCCTTATTTTTTTCGATTTAAATGAATCCTATTAAGATTTGTTATTTCTATAAATTTTCTAATTTTTTCTGGGTCTTATATTATAATACTTTTAGGATGAGATGGGTTAGGAGTAACTTCATTTGCTTTAATTGTTTATTATCAAAGAAAAGATAGATTAATTGCAGGATTTCAAACCCTTTTATTGAATCGATTAGGAGATGCATTAATTGTTACTTCTTTTTTTGTTTTTATTAGTTTTGGTCAATTTTTATTTTCTTATGGGTTACAAGAAAAAATAATAACGTTAGTATTATTTTTAACATTAGCAAGATTAACAAAAAGTGCTCAATTTCCTTTTAGATCATGGCTTCCAGCAGCTATAGCTGCACCTACTCCTGTGAGTGCTCTAGTTCATTCCTCAACTCTTGTTACTGCAGGGATTTATTTAATTTTGCGTATAATAAGAATGTTCAATTTTTCTATATTTTTATCAAATTTATTATTATTATTAGGTTCAGTTACTTGTTTTTTAGGTGGTACGGCTGCTTTATTTGAGAATGATTTAAAGAAAATTGTGGCTTTATCAACCTTGAGACAACTTGGATTAATGGTATTTACACTAGGAATAGGATTTCCTAATATAGCTTTATTTCATTTATTTACTCATGCAATATTTAAAGCCTTATTGTTTTTATCTGCTGGTACTATTTTAATAAGAACATTCGGAACTCAAGATTTACGAATTTTAGGTGGAATTTCTATAAGATTACCTTTTTGTACTGTTATTTTTAATATTAGGAGTTTGTGTTTAGCTGGAGCTCCATTTTTAAGAGCTTTTTACTCTAAACATGTAATTTTAGAAAAAATGTTTTTTTTAAACATTAATATATTATCAATTTTGTTAATAAGATTAGGTACTGTATGTACAGTTTTTTATAGAGTACGTTTAATAAAAAATCTTTGTTGATCCAACCCTAATATGGTTTTAATTTTAAAAGAAAGAAGTTTTTTAGTAAATTTTCCTATAATAATCTTGAGAGTTTTTGCTATAATTAGAGGAAAAATAATATTTAACATTGAAAACTGGTTTTTAGAATCTCAATTAATTAAGATAGAATTTTCAATATTAATTAATATATTTATAATTATTGGAATTATTTTAGGAATAATTTTTACTATTAATAAAAAAAGTATAATATTATCTACTTTATTTTATTTAACACCATTATACAATAATTCTTCAAAGTTAATTAATCCATTAATTTATAATATAATACATTTAGATTATGGGTGATTAGAGCAAGGACCTAAAGTAAATTTTTATTTGGAAAAATTCTCTAATAAATTTAGTCTTATATTTAATTGACCTAAAACTAATTGTTCTATATATATTTTTTTTATACTAATTTTATTTTTCTTTTTTTTAATAAATGGTTTTTATTTCTAGATTAATTACAGTTATTTGTGTTTTGATTTCTGTAGCATTTTATACACTTTATGAACGAAAGATTTTAGGGTATCTCCAGATTCGTAAAGGACCTAAAAGTGTTGGATTTTGAGGAATTTTACAACCTTTTGCTGATGCTGTAAAATTATTTGTAAATGATGAAAAAGTTGCCCCAATAAAAAGAAATAAAATCATATTTTGAATTGCTCCTATACTTGCTTTTTTTCTAAGTTACTTTTTATGAATCTTAATACCTAGAATATATTCAATAAAATTTTTAAATTTTGGGTTACTTTTATTTTTTTGTATTTCAGCTATAAATGTTTACAGTGTATTTTTGGCTGGATGGGCTTCAAATTCTAAATATGCATTTTTAGGGTCTATACGTGCTGCAGCTCAAACTATTTCATATGAAGTAAGAATACTATTAGTATTATTGTTTCCTGTAATATTAGTTTTAGAAACTAATATAGATTATAGAATAATTTCTTTTCCTGTAATTTTTTTATTATTCCCAGCGGGATTTGTGTGATTTACTACAACTTTAGCTGAAACTAATCGTGCTCCTTTTGATTTTGCTGAAGGTGAATCTGAATTGGTATCTGGATTTAATGTTGAATATGGTGGGGGTTTATTTGCATTATTATTTTTAGCAGAATATGCTAATATTATTTTTATATCAATAATATCAATAATTTGGTATATTCAATCTTCTAATTTTTTTATTTTTACCACAGGGGTTTTTATATTTAGGACTTTGTTTCTATTAAGACGTGGTGCATTCCCTCGACATCGATATGATTTGTTAATAATAATTTGTTGAAAGTCATTTTTACCTTTTAGAATTTGTTCATTATTTTTATCTTTATTATATTAATATAAATATTATAGTTATTATAATTATATTTATTATTATTGCTTGTTACTTATTTTTTTTTAATAATTCATATATTTTAAGTTCATTAATTATTTTAGAGATAATTATACTATTATCAATGGTTTTTATAATTTTCTCTTTAGGGGTAATTATAGAATCTAAATATTTATTTTTATTAGTTTTAACTTTTTCTGCTTGTGAAGCTTCTATAGGGTTATCATTACTGGTAAGATTTATACGTCTTCGTGGAAATAACTTAATAATAAGGTTAAGATTAAACTCTTGATATGCTAAAATTACGTGAAACTGTTTTTTTACCTAGACCTCTTAGAATTTCTATTTGGTGAAATGGAGGGTCAATCTTAGGATTATTGTTAGGGATGCAAATTTTAACTGGACTATTTTTATCTATACACTATACTTCTGATATCAGAAATACTTTTAATTCAATTATTCATATTATACGAGATGTTCCTTATGGATGAGTTTTTCGTTACTTACATGCTAATGGAGCAAGGTTCTTTTTTTTATTTATATACTTACATGTAGGACGTGGAATATATTATCAATCATTTTTAACTCAAAGTCGAACGTGAATAGTTGGTGTTACTATTTTATTAGTAAGAATAGCTACAGCTTTTTTAGGGTATGTTTTACCTTGAGGGCAAATATCGTTTTGAGGTGCTACAGTTATTACAAATTTAATATCTGCAATTCCTTATCTTGGTTCTACAATTGTAGAATGGGTATGAGGAAGATTTTCAGTAGGACAACCTACATTAACACGTTTTTTTAGATTACATTTTATTTTACCATTTGTGATTTTGGTTTTATCTATATTACATTTATTGTTTTTACATGAAAAAGGTTCTACTAATCCTTTGGGAGATTTAAATCATAGAGGAAAAATTACTTTTCATCCTTACTTTACTTGAAAAGATTTTGTTGGATTTATAGTTATGTTTTCTATAATTATATTTATTGTATTTTTTTTTCCTAATGCATTGGGAGACCCTGAAAATTTTACTATAGCTAACTTTAAAGTTACTCCTACTCACATTCAACCTGAATGATATTTTTTATTTGCATACGCTATTCTTCGCTCTATTCCTTCAAAATTAGGAGGTGTAATTGCATTGGTAATATCTATCTTTATTTTGTATTTTTTACCTTTAGGAATCATAAAATTTTCCATTCCTAGATCTTTTTGTATATTATACCAAATTTTATTTTGAGTATTAGTTTCGGTATTTATTATTTTAACATGGCTTGGAGCATGTCCTATTGAAGAACCATATATAAGTCTAGCTGTTCCTTGTACTATTGTTTATTTTTTTTTGTTTTTAGCCTTAATTATAATTCCAATATATTGAAATAAAATTTATTTTATTTAGTTTAAGTAAAAATAAGGGTTTGTCAAATCCTAGATATTTATACAAAAATAGTAAAAAACTAGTTTAAATAAAACGTATAGTTGCAAGCTATAAATTATAGTAATATGTTTTTTATGTAACAAATAGCTTATATAAAGCGTAGTGCTGAAGATACTAAAAAGAAAATTTTCTTTGTTAGAATTTCATTTTGAGGTCAAATTAATTTATTTGATCCTTCATCTCCTATTCAAGAAGAAATAATTTTATTTCATGATCATGCTATAGTATTATTACTAGGTATTTTTAGGTTTGTAGGAATTTTAGGAGTTAATCTTGTAATAAATAAATTTTCTTCACGAAGAATTTTAGAAGCTCAAACACTAGAAACTGTTTGAACTATTATTCCTGCTTTACTATTAATTTGATTAGCTTTACCTAGTTTACGATTACTATATTTACTCGATGAACAAAATAATTCAAATGTTTGTATAAAAAGTACCGGTCATCAATGGTATTGAAGTTATGAAATATCTTCTTCAGATAGATTTGATTCATACATAATCCCGGTAAAAGACTCTTCTTTAGGAGAATTTAATTTATTAGAAGTAGATAATCGAGTATTTACACCATATGGTGTAAATACTTTAGCTATCACAACATCTGCAGATGTTCTTCATGCATTTACTATTCCTTCTGCTGGATTAAAAATAGATTCTGTTCCTGGTCGTTTAAATTCTATAAATATATTTCTTAATGTACCTGGTGTTTATTATGGACAATGTTCAGAAATTTGTGGGGCTAATCATTCCTTTATACCTATTGTTGTAGAGGCAATTAGAACGAAAGATTTTTTTTTTGAATACTATTTTTAGTGTTAGATTGTAAATCTAATTTAGGCTTTATTGTCTCAAAATATTAAGTTAAATTAAACTATTGACCTTCAAAGTCAAAAATTCCTTTAAGAATGTTTTGTTTTTTGTAATATAAATTATTATATTTACCTTCCAAGTAAACTATCTCAAATGAGCTTAAAAGTAAGTTAATTTAAACTTTGGACCTGTGGAGTCCACAATTCTTAAAGACTTTTGAGTCTTTTTCTTGGAAGTTCCTCTTAGAAGCTCAAATCTTCTTGTGCAAGATACACTTAAGAAAAAAAGAGAATTAATTCTATCTTAGACGCTTAAAATCTATGCATTTATCTGCCACTTCAAAAATTATATTAAAGGTTTAATATCTGAAGATATAGAAATAGATAAAATTATTAAATTAATAAGTAAAGTAATAAAAATTGTTAATCCAGATGTTGGTCTTAATTGAGGAATTTTAAATGACTAATAAATTAGTTTTCTTTTAATTAACAGTTAAATGCATTACAAAATGCTTCATTTAAATGGGTGTTCTAATCTATAAAGTTTTAATAAGAGAGTGAAAATATATGCTTGAATGAAACATACAAATACTTCAAATATATTGTAAAAAACTGAAACAATTAAAATAAGTAATATTCTTGTAAATCCTAAAGATGTCAAACAATTAGCAATTAAAGATAATACAATATGACCAGCTCTAATATTTGCAATTAATCGTACTGTTAATGTTAGTGGTCGAATTAAAATAGAAATTATTTCAATAATAATTAAAAATGGAATTAAAAGTGCTGGTCTACCTGCAGGTACTAAGTGGGCTAATGTTTTTTTTCATGAAAAAAAAATCCCTGATACAAGTAGTAATCTTCATAATACTAATGCAATTGAAGAAGCAAACCATAATGATCTAGATATTGTATAAGTAAATGGTGATAAACCTAGTAAATTAATATTAATTAAAAAAAATATTAATGTAGTAATAAATAAACCAAAATGTAAAATTTCTTTATTACAAAATACTAAATTTGTTAAAAAAATTTTTAAGTTGTTAGTTATTCTTAATATATATATATTATTATAATATATATATATTATAATAACAGCAGGAAATCAGGATATTATTCTTATACACCCATCTAATGATGAAAATAAGTCAGTTATAATTAAACTGAGAAAATAATTTTCAAAGCTAAGGTCGAAACTTAGTGCGTAATCGCTTTCAATTTGAAGCTTAAAAAAAAGCTTATTTTTATCTTGAAAAGATAATGTGAAACACTTCAAAAAAAGAGACAATTTCCATTACCTCTACTGTGTTACGACTTATCTCTTTTTAAATTAAAGAGAGTGACGGGCGATTTGTGCACAAACCAAAGTATTATTCAAATATTATTATTAATTATTACTTTCAAGTCCATCTTCAAAAACTTTTTTCTAAATTTTATCTGAAAAGTTTTTTATATTGTAACTCACCTTAAGACTTTCTCATATGCTACATTATGACCTGTTATTATATTAGATAAATTTATTAAATTTACTTTAAGTAAAGTTACAACGGCAATATATAAGCTATTAAAAAAAGTTAAATAACATGTGGGTTATCAATTACCTGGTAAGTTCCCCTGAAAATTTGATTTACCGCCAAAAATTTTAAGTTTTAATTTTAAAAATTTTAGTGCTTAGAATAGAATTTTAAGCTCTTTTATAATAGGGTATCTAATCCTAGTTTAATTTTAGAGTTTCGAAAATTTTTAAGAATTTTAGGTAATTAATAAATTTAAAAATTTTACCTAAATAAATTATTTATTATTCTTATTTCATTCTAAGAAAAAATAACATTTTTTAGGTATGACCGCGACTGCTGGCACCTAATTAGTCAAAAATTGTTAAAGAACTGAATTTTTATTTCTAAAATTGTTCAAATTTTCCAGCTGGAATTAAAAAAAAATCCATATATGGTTCAATTAAATTCTATTTTTTTCATCGATTTTAAGTGAATTTAAAGAGATTAATTTTCTTATTTGAGTTATGAGCCCAATAGCTTAATATAGCTTATCTTTAAAAACTGAAATTCAATCAATAGCTCCTTCATTTCATTCATGAAAAATACCAAATAATAAAATAATTAAAAAAAATATAAAAGATAGTACCGTTTCTATTTTTTTATTTAATATTAAAATAGAAATTATTGGGAATAATAACCTAATTTCAATATCAAAAATTAAAAATAAAATAATTAAAATAAAGAATCGAATTGAAAAAGGAGATCGTATTTCTCTTAAAGGTTCAAATCCACATTCGAAAGAGGTTAATTTTTCTGATGATGGGCTTTTTTTGAATCTTAGTAGTATAAATATAATTAATATAATAAGTCTAAGTATGAATATAAATAAAAAAAATAATATTATTTTTTTGTGAATTGTTTAATTCTGAAAAGATTTTCAAAATCCCTTACTTACAAAAACGAAAAAATTAAAATTGAAGCTGCTAACTTTGATTAGGGGAATTTTTCTCCTTTTTTCTTGATAATAATAATTATTATAGGTTTAATAGGTATATTATTTCAATCTTGATTAGTAAATTTTTTTACTTTATTTACTTTATTGTTTTTTTATTTATTTAAAATAAATCATAATTTTAGTTGAACTCTAGAAAATATTGTTAATAGTTCTTCTATTAATAATTTAATAGTTTTCTTAAGGTTAATTTTATGTTTATTGGCTTTGGTATCTACACCAGAAAATAAAAAATCTACATATGTGTTGTGTATTATAATATTGATAATTATTTTAACTATTTCATTTTCTTCTGAAAATTCTATAATTTTTTATATTTTCTTTGAAGCATCTTTAATTCCTACATTGTTATTAGTAGTAAGGTGAGGTTATCAACCTGAACGACTTCAAGCTGGTACTTATATAATAATTTATACTGTTACAGCTTCATTACCTTTATTATTTTTAATAATGTTTCGGTGTAAAAGTGAAGGTACTATAATGTTTATATTATTTAATATATTAAATTATAGTCAAGTCAGGCTAACAATTATTATTTCTTTGGCTTTTTTAGTTAAGCTTCCTATATATACTTTTCATTTATGACTTCCTAAAGCTCATGTTGAAGCTTCATTAGCTGGTTCAATAATTTTGGCTGGTATTTTACTAAAATTAGGAGGATTTGGATTAATACAAATAAGAAAAATATTTGAATTAACAGGATCCGGAAACAATATACTTATATTTATTATAAGGTTAAGATTTTTTGGTGGAATATTAGCTAGATTAATATGTATACGACAAAAAGATATAAAAGCTTTTGTAGCATATAGTTCTATTAGACATATATCTTTAGTAATTGTTGGGATTATGTATGATAAAATTTGAGGGGTTATAAGAGCACTAATTACTATATTTGCTCATGGATTGAGGTCTTCTGCTCTATTTTGTTTAACTTATTTCACTTATATAAAAGTTCATTCTCGAAGAATAGTTTATATAAAAGGGATGTTACAACTATTTCCTATTATTTCTTTATTCTGATTTATTTTTTGTAGAATTAATATAGCAGTTCCCCCTACTTTAAATTTATTAGGAGAAATGTTTGTTGTTCCTGTTATATTTAGTTTGTCTTTTGTATTTATAATTGTTATAGGGATTATAATTTTTTTTAGTGCAGTTTATAATATATATTTATACATATTAATTAATCATGGATTTAATTCTAATCATATTTTAATAGGTGTTCCATTACAGATATATCAAAAAGTTAGACTTTTATTTCATTTAATTCCCTTATTATTAGTTTTTAAATTAGAAATTTTTATTTTAACAGAATTCTGTTATATATTCAGAAATAATATTATATCTTTGAATTACAAAATCAATGCTTTCTATATTAAGCTATTCTGAAAAGAACCTCATCAGTAAATTCTTACATATAAGAATAATCATACAACGTCTACAAAATGTCAATACCATGCAGCAGCCAAAAACCCAACATGATGATTTTTATTAAAATGATAAAAAAATAAACGTAAAAAACAAACAAATAAAAATGTAGCACCTACTGCTACATGTAACCCATGGAATCCTGTAGCTATAAAGAAACATGAACCGTAAATTCCGTCTGCAATAGAAAATATAGTTTCTGAATATTCACCATATTGTAGGAATAAAAAGTATAATCCTAAAACTACTGTTAAAAATAAACCTTTAATTGCAGATATATAATCACCTTCTTCAATTGAGTGGTGACTTCAAGTAATTCTAACACCTGATAATAATAATACTGAAGTATTTAATAAAGGGACTTGAAAAGCTTGAAGGGTATAAATTCCTGTAGGAGGTCAGTGTGCTCCAATTTCTACAGATGGGGCTAGTCTTCTATGAAAATAAGCTCAGAAAAATGCAAAAAAGAAACAAACTTCTGATAAAATAAATAAAACTACACCAATTTTTAATCCTTTTGTAACAAAAAAATTATGAAATCCTTGATATGTAGATTCACGAACTACATCTCGTCACCATAAGTATGAAATAATTATTGTTGTGATTAAACCAAAAATTAATAATGCAGAGTTAAGATTTCGAATTAAAAAAATTATACCAACAGGTAATGATAAAATTCTAAAAGAAATTAATAAAGGCCACGGACTAAATTCAACTAAGTGAAATGGTTGTCGAACCATAAAATAAATATTTGTTAATATAAAAAGTTTGTTTTTTTTTAAGCAACCGCCGGTTGAACGGAAATCATTGATGTTGATTAATATGAATTATTTAAATTCGTTGCTTATGAATTCTTCAAGGTTATTGTTTTTACTAATAGTTTTTTTAAGTCCTTTTATTAGTTTAAGATCCAGAGATTGAGTAGTTGCATGAGCTGGGATAGAAATTGGAATAATTGGTGTTTTTCCTTTGATTTTAGGTTACTTTAGTTCTTCATCTAAAGAAGCTTCAATAAAATATTTTCTTATCCAATCTTTAGCAAGTAGATTAATATTAGTAGGAGGTATTTTATTTTTTTCGTTTTTTTTTTATAAAAGTTTATTTTTATTTCTTATAGGGTTAAGATTAAAAATTGGATTTTTTCCAGGTCAATTTTGAGTTCCTAGGTTGATAAATAGATTAAGTTGAAGATCAAATTTCCTGATTTTAGGACCTTTAAAAATTGCTCCATTAGGATTTTTAAGATTAATTATAATTAGTAGTTATATAGTTGATTTAATTTTAGCATTAGGTGTAATAAGAGCTCTAATTGGGTCAATTTTAGGTGTAAATCAATCTAGCGTACGTGGAATGTTAGGAGCTTCTTCTATTTCCCATTCAGGATGAATATTGGTATCTATAGTGTATGGGTTTCTTTGAGGTTATTTTATAAGTTATTTTATTGTTTTAATATTTAGTCTTTATAGATTATTTTCTATAAATAATCTATTTTCTAGAATAAATTTATTTTCTATAAGAGGATTACCTACTTTTATAATGTTTATAGCAAAATTTAAAGTATTATATTACCTTATTTTATCAAATAAGTATATTATGATTATCTTTTTAGTTTTTAGCTCTGTTATTAGTTTAACTTTCTATTTAAAATATTTTTATTTATATTTATTAAATACGAAAAAAAATTCAACCGTGGCAATTGCTATTTTTTCACTGTATAATTTAATAGGAATTATAATATTATTACTTGTCTTTTTTGAAAGCTTTTATAGCAATAAACTTTTAATTTATTAAGGATTTTTAAAAATCTCTTGCGTTGACTATTTTCAACAAATCATAAAGATATTGGAACATTATACCTAATTTTTGGTGTATGATGTGGGTTAGTAGGTACTGGACTTTCATTATTAATTCGTTTAGAATTAGGAACAACTTCTGTTTTAATAGATGAACATTTTTATAATGTTATTGTTACTGCACATGCTTTTATTATAATTTTTTTTATAGTTATACCTATAATAATTGGAGGATTTGGGAATTGAATAGTTCCTCTTCTTATTGGTGCTCCTGATATAAGATTCCCTCGTATAAATAATATATCATTTTGACTTTTACCACCATCTTTTATTTTATTATTGGTTTCTTCTATAGTCGAAGGAGGGGTTGGAACAGGATGAACTGTATATCCTCCTTTAAGTGGACCTATTGCACATGGGGGTGCTTCAGTTGATTTAGCTATTTTTTCACTTCATTTAGCTGGGATATCATCAATTTTAGGGGCAATTAATTTTATTACTACAATTTTCAATATACGGGCACCAGGAATTATTATAGAACGATTATCTTTATTTGTATGATCTGTACTAATTACTGCTTTTTTATTACTTTTATCATTACCTGTTTTAGCAGGAGCAATTACAATGCTTTTAACAGATCGAAATTTTAATACCAGATTTTTTGACCCAGCAGGTGGAGGTGACCCTATTTTATATCAGCATTTATTTTGATTTTTTGGACATCCTGAAGTATATATTTTAATTTTACCAGGGTTTGGAATAATTTCCCATATTCTTAGAAATTTTACCACAAAGCCTGCTTTTGGTACTTTAGGAATAATTTATGCAATAGTATCTATTGGGATTTTGGGATTTATTGTATGAGCTCATCATATATTTACTGTTGGAATGGATGTAGATACTCGAGCTTATTTTACGGCTGCAACTATAATTATTGCAGTTCCTACAGGAATTAAAGTTTTTAGTTGATTAATAACTTTATATGGAAGACGTTGTGAATATAGTGCTTCTATATATTGAGTACTAGGATTTATTTTTCTTTTTACTATAGGAGGATTAACTGGTATTGTACTATCTAATTCTTCTTTGGATATTATATTACATGATACCTATTATGTAGTAGCTCATTTTCATTATGTTCTTTCTATAGGTGCAGTGTTTGCTTTATTTGCTGGATTTATTTACTGATTTCCTGTAATTAGGGGGTATTCTTTACATGAAGGATTAGCTAAAGCACATTTTTTTATTATATTTTTTGCTGTAAATTTAACATTTTTCCCTCAACATTTTTTAGGGTTGGCTGGGATGCCTCGTCGTTATGTAGATTACCCTGATACATACTATAAATGAAATCAAATTTCTTCTTATGGTTCATTATTTTCTATTTTTGCTGTAATTATATTTGTATTTATTGTTTGAGAATCTTTTATATCAGAACGGACATCTCTTTTTCCTGTAACTTCAAGACTAACTCGAGAATGAGATGTATTTTTACCTCCTGATTTTCATTCTAATTCTGAAATATCAGTTTCACCTTTTTAATTAAAAGATAAAGTACTTAGTACATTTTAGTTACATTAAAAAAGTTTAAATTTATTTAATATCTTTAAAAAATTTAGTTTTATTTTTTTTAATTTTTAAAAAAAGAAATTTTTATATATTTATGAAAACTTTACCTTTTGTATAAGTGTTTTACGAAAAATTAATATTATTATTTTTCTCGATATTAATAGATTAAATAAATGTATATATTTAACGTGGTATAGTTGAGAATATAAGATTTATTAGAAATGAAAAGTTTTCAGTATTAATTATAACTAGATATTATTAAAAAGTATTAAGTACTCTTTACAATTATAAGGTTTTTAAATCTTATAAATTAAGAATTGTAATAAACTCTTTATATAAACTTTGAAATAATTTTTTTATTTATTAAAAGCAAAATTATTATAAATTTTTATAATCTTTATAATAGATAATAATAAATAATAATAATTTTATTTATTTTTTATGTAAAAATTAGTAATATATGAAAAATATGTTTAAGGAATTCGGCAAATATAGATCTCAACTGTTTATCAAAAACATAGTTTAGTGAATTTATACTAAATTAATTCTGCCCAGTGTCAAAATTAGATAAATGGCCGCAGTACCCTGACTGTGCTAAGGTAGCATAATCAATTGGCTTTTAATTGAAGTCTGGAATGAAAGGATAAATGGGATCTTTCTGTCTTTAAGATATTAATATGAATTTATTTAAAAGGTGAAAATACCTTTTTTTAAAAAAAAGACGAGAAGACCCTAAGAATTTTTAAAATTAAATTTTTTTTTAATTTTTTTGTTGGGGCGACAATTTAGTAAAAAGTTAACCTAAATTATTTAATAAGGCGAAATTTTTAAGTAAAATAAAATTACCTTAGGGATAACAGCATAATTTTTTAATAGTTTGTGACCTCGATGTTGGACTAGGAACTTTATGGCTAGCAGTCAAATAAGATTTATTCTGTTCGAATAATAATATCCTACATGATCTGAGTTCAGACCGGCGTAAGCCAGGTCAGTTTCTATCTTTTTTTATTTTAATTGTAGTACGAAAGGACCTAATTAATTTTTTTTAACTTGGCAGAATTTATGCAATTGATTTAGAATCAATTTATAATATATAATATTAGTTGGTAATATATTTTATTTAAGAAAAATTAGTTTGCAACTAAAAAGAAGATTTAATCTTTTTACCTCAAAAACAGTTTTAGAAAACATTAACTTTGGGAGTTAGTAGATAGAGATTTCTATTTTTGAATATATTTTATATTTATATATGTACAGTTAGATTATTGATATTTTTGTTTTCTATGTTTTATTTTACACCTATTTCTCTTGGAATTATTTTATTTTTGACGAGAGTTTTTATGGTTTTTTTAATAAGAATTACATTAAGATCTTGATATAGTTATATTTTATTTTTGGTTTATGTAGGTGGTTTACTTGTTTTATTTATATATATATGTATTATAGGGTCTAATGTAAAATTTTACTCAAAATCAAGTATTTTTTTAATTATTTATCTTATTATATATATATTGATAGATAAATTTTGAAGTGAGAACACATTTACGTTTTTAGGATTTTCAAGATATGAAAGATCATTTTTATTAAGTATATCGATATTTTTAAGGTTAACAATTATTTTACTATTTACATTTCTAGCTATTATTCGTATTATCGAAATAAAAAAACCATTAATTGTTTAAGAGAAAATTATTA